GCTTATAAAGATGAATCAAGCGAGAATGCGCTCCAGTATAAAACAGGTGGTGAAAAGGATCAATTCAGAGAATGAATAAGCCCTTTCTTATAAAGATGGGGATAGCACACAGGAAAATGCGATTGTAACCAAATGCGGAGGTGAACCATATGAATTCATGGAATGAATAACCTGCCTTTGCTTAGGGGGATAGCATGTCGCAAAATGGAATGCGCAAAAGAGTGAAAGCACGGTTCTGAAAGAACGGCGGCCGCTAAGGTTACGAAGTCAAATGTGTTGAAATCATCCATGGAGGTGTCACGAAGTGCACCCGATCTCCAATAGCTCATGGAATGGAATAGTTTGGGGTGCATCGATTCGCGAATTCCAGTACCAATCTCAGCTATTGGGGAAACCTGACTTCTTTTTGAATATAAGGGTAAATGCCTACCGAACAGATTGATCGCAGATATCGCATTGTGCTCAGTAAAAGCGGCTATTCCACCTACGTGGAAAGCCTGACTTTCCTTTTTTTGACTAAGAAGACGGGGTTAAATTTGGAAAAGTTACGTCTCACCTCGGGATGATTTCTTACTTTCTCATTTTCGCTCTACTCCTTCGGAGCCTCCACTTTTGAAATAATTTTATTTCGCCTAGCGGTCAAATCGGTCTTTTTTGAACTCGTAATGACCTGACCGATCTTCCATAATCGCAGCTGGTCTTCGCTCCCGGGATCGGTCCGATTGAAAGAAATCCATTCCCGCCTACCGGAGATTTCTCATTCCACCTATCCAGACAAGCTCCCTACGGCCGATGCCGCCGAGTTCCCTTTGAAGGATCGACTCATGGCACTGAAATTCCACTGCAATCTCAACAAATAGGATTGCAGCAGAACGCTTGATAGCGACTCTCTATGGGTCCATGGTACGTAGGTCGCAAAGCGTAAAAAAGACATTGCTTTATTTACAATGAAATAGACGGCTTTATTATGAACGCCCGCTTTCTCGCAGCCTTAATCCCAGAGGTGAAATCGGATCTACCTTATTTGATTTGATTTCATAGAAAAGAATTTGTGCTACGAAGAGCCGGGAAAAAGCGTTTTGTGCAATTCAATTTGATCTCGAGGTGAATCGTGAGACTGAAGCGGTACAGGAGAATTTCATTGAAATAGTGGCCTCCGCCTTCTTCTCCCAGAAAACGGATGCTTTTGGGACTTTGCGATCATCCCACTCAACAAAGAGACTAGCGATACTGATGGCAAAGCGGGGAGAAGGACCCATGTGTGGAAAGACGCCTCCCGGGGATCTGTGTATGACAGGGCGTTAGCTTCAAACGAGCCACTCGGCATACAGGTAGTCTCGCTGCAAATGTATTCATAGGTATTTCTTTCTCCCGTGAGTCCCGGTAAGATCCGCTCCCCGATTTTGATTCTACCAGAGGAGCAGTTCCTTATTGTTTTTGTCCAGATCCGTTCCTACAGCTGTGCAGCAAGCCAGAAAGAAATCGTTGTTTGTAATGGATCATAGTCCGCATGTTGGCTCATTGCTTGCATGATCTTTCTTTTATCTTGTTTTCTTTCATTTCCCTCTGGACTACTTGACACACATGCGCTGAGTTACTTATGAAAAAGCCGTCTACTCATTTCATTGTTAGCGAGTAGGTGGCAGCTAAATAGAGCCTCGTGTCTCCATCGGGGTACCCCATCTGACCGATATATGAGGCCCGCGGACTCACGTTTTACCCTTGAGAGTTATGGGTAACCTAGATCTGATTGAACGTAGGGATCTAAATAATGGACGTACAATACATTCTAAGTTGATCCAGGAAATGTAAAAGACTTGATAAATTGGGCCATACTTCTCGTTACGGACTGCCCCCGCTGTCTCCCGGTGAACTACTAATAGGCGAAAGAGTTATCAAACAATGAAAGAAAGGGACAGTTAAAAGATACTTTTTGAGCTCATTATCAGTCACTTAAACAACTTCAAGAACATCTGCGCAACTTATTCACACAATATCCCCTGCACGCTCTCAGAGGAGAACCCAATTCCCCAGGTGTGGCGTGCGGTTTATGGAGGGGGAGGAGACAAGAACGAGAACATACTTTCATTTTTTGAAATGTCTTAGCTGCTGCTCGATCGTGTATAACGTCCCAACATTCATTACTAAGTATCCGTTCATGTACGAGGCGGAACAGGTAATAACCTGCCACTTATAGAGTGACCGCTTTATTTATCTTTCTAGACGAACCGGCCGGTAAGGTTTTGCGCTTCTTCTGTATTGGGACGCCACTCGTAAAAGGACGTCAATGCAATTTCCCGCACAATTCTACATAAGATGTAACGTCAATTACTATCTTTTTGTATGGACAGACAGTGAGCTGACGACAGTTTATCCGCTATTAAGTTCATACGAGAATCTTTCATTTCTCCTCTCACCGTCAACGATCGTATGAAACAATAGATGCTTCATAATAAAGTCACTCAATTAGTAGTCTGGAATCCCTCCGATGCGGTCAGATAGGAAACTCGTATTGTCTCATAGCATTCGCGCAGGTCTCCGTAGTGAAGCATAGGAGGAAAGACGGATTCCGATAAGGCCAGAACTGATCCCGTATCTGTTACAAAATCTCCAAATCTGAATACAAAAAGAGGGTCCCATCTCAACCGCCGGCCCTTTCTCGCGTAAAAGCCATTTTCATCCCACTGGCACCAACTAATACCGTACACGCAAAGAAAGAAAACATGTGCTTACCTACCACATTTCATCAAACCTATAAATCCTTGGAATTCTCATATAGCGTCGTATACCTCCGCGCAAACACTACTGCCAGCCAATACAAATATCTTGTTAGAACGAGCCAGAAATGACCAACTTTCGCGAGCATTCTTTGTTGCCTCTTTTCGGTTTCCTTTTACGAAAGTAGATTGATCCGATTGACAGAAGGAAATAGGGACGCCCGAGGCATGCGCTAAAGGCGGATTAGAAAGACAACGTACTAGTCTTAGCGTGAGAAGCATCTTTTCTAACCTCTTGTAACCCGCTTGGCCACATATTCTACTAAGAAAGAAGAAGGCAAACTAGTTGGGAAAGGCCTGGAAGTTGCGATATGCCAAGCACCTATTCCTAGAATCTCTTTTTTGAGCGAATGACTCTATTTGCCAGTCGTACGGAAAGCTCAAACAAATCTTAAGGTTCGATCTCGGTTAGTTTGATTTCTCGCATTCATCATCCAGAGGGGTGTCAGATAACATAGTAGCCCCCACTGTCTCCTCTCCCTTAAGAGGCTGGACAGGGATCCCTGGGTTGAAGAAACTTTTTTACTTATGCTGGATCACGAAGACGGGCCATTCTCCGTCTTCTTCTTTCTAGAAGGGGGATCCGATCAATGACATCGCAACCAGGTTGGTCTCATAGTTGTGCCTTCGGGCGGGACATGTTGGTCACGGTTTAATGCGAAGTATGGATCATCTAGTGGTTCGCTCGCTCCGCTAGACAGAAGAACGGAATCGTAGCCTTCAAGCTGACGTCTGAATATCTCATTCATAATCCGACGAGTTAAATGAGAAAGGGGCGGTTTCATAGCTCTAGCTTGCTGCGTCAACTGGCCCTTGGTCATCCTTTATGTGAGGTAGCTTGTCTCCTCCAGCTTGTCTGGTTAATGGGGCTCTCTATTCAAAGATTCAAGAAGTCACTCCGCTTTCTGGGATGGAGAAGTTTCCCTTTCTTTGATTCATTCGCCCTACGTGATCATCTACTTTCTTCCTTGTAGTAATGTATCAATCCTTCTATATGATGGCATTCTGTAATTCCATTCTTCCTTTCTTTGACCTGCGCCGATCCACACGGAGAATTGAACATACTTTCTGAGCTGCGTACGTCTTCTGTCTTTTCCTTGCGGGGTAAGTCTTTTTTATAACAATAAATAAAGGGAAGTGCGCCGGGAAAGCAACCGGGGATGCTGGTTCAATTCCAGCTTGTGAATCAAAGAAAACAAAAAGGGGAGGCGCACCGACCGGAAGTGAGGAGCTAGAAAGCATCGATTTCCAGGTCTATCTATTAGACGATATTTTACCGATGTGAGTGCCGAGTTGTTTCGAGTATCAGAATCCGATTCTCGCTCAGCTCCAGCTTCACAGGTTGGATATGTAGGAAAATTTTCCGGGGGAAAACATTGATGGATTGAGTCGGTCAACTGTAATGTAAAGAACATAAAGGAGAGACTTTCCAGCCCATGTGTGTAGCATCTGAGTTTTCCAGCACTATAACTGAACTAGTACCTTACTAACCATAAAATCAATGACTAAAACTATCCAGTATTGACGGCTTCTTCCCCGTCCAGAGTTTCACTTCACTAACTTGAAAGAGACTACTCCTCTGGAAGGAACGACTCTATATAAAGAGACGCGCTACGACGCTGGATACTCATAAAAGTAAATTGATCCCGCGGGGACGGAAATCAAAATCGGGCAGGAGTCGCTCAATCAAAGACAGTTCAATTCGATCTTAGCCGATCTAAGGTTTACCCTCTCTCCGGCCCCGTTTTGGTGCACTATTGGGGAGCTCACTGGGCCCGCCGCTTTCTCAATCGAAAATGGAAACTGTCAAGATTAGCGTACTGAACGATTTCTTTTTTTTTCTATGTGGATTGATTTTCGTTGATCGGGTGCGAACCCGAAGTCAATTCATTCTCTTTGGCTGAAGTCAATCTTCATCAAGACAGCTGACCGAGTCGAAACCTACTGCTCAAGTCTGACGAATGCCGTTCATGAGCTGGTAAAGTCGAGATCAATCAACTGGGATCGGATCCCTGGTGAAAAAGAAAAGAGTAGCTTTCCCCATCTCTATTTGAGACAGATAGAGTTTTCACACAAACGCCTTGACTCGCCTATCCGAATCCTCTACTTTCCTTGTTCGTTCACCTGCCCGGTCTGGTTCATCTTACCCGCTGGCTTGGACGAGTACAGTTCACTGATTTGAATCACTTAAACTAAAGCTCCGATATCCGTAGTACTTCAACCTTCTTTTCTTACTCGTCACAGTCAAGATCCCGCGCATCAAATGATTACTGACTTGAACTAGCACTTGCTGCTATTAACTCAGCAGACGATCAGGCGAGATGCTAATTGGAGAAGAACTAACCGGACCTGCCTTCCCGGAAAGCACGAGCATACAGATTCGTAGTGTTCGTTCGGAGATTCCACTATACCCTTTTCATTCGGGAAAGCAACTCTAGCCTATATTCTTTGTCTTGAATCACAGAGCTCGGACAACAACTATCACAACTGGAAATACGAGAACTACTTACTAGCTATCTGACAGTTTTGAAGATATGCGAAAGAGGGAGAATGCGCTACATCGGATATTGATGAAACAGCTGTAGTGAAAGGCTAGTTAGGTACCGCAGGTAGAGCATCTTTCAACATTTCGGAGAACCACTTTATATTGGCACCTTGGCCAGGTAGATCCGTCCCACTCTCCGGAACCTCACCTCCGCTTTTTTGGAGTACGGGATGACTCGGATGGGCAGATAGAACAGAACCTGTCAGTTATGCCTTTAGGGGACGCTACGGTGCCTTAGCTGGTTCCCGATCCTCCTTCAAAAGTGGTGATGTAGGCGGATTGGTAGGGCTTAACATTATTCGTGTTTGGAGTAGGTGAACTGGGAAAAGAAAGGAAGGGTGATGCTTGTTAAACAAAGCAGCGTGTGCGGCCGCCACGTATAGCTGTAGCATCGGTTATTGCTCTGGTTACGAATGACCCAATCTATCTATGGCAACCACCCCTACTTTTAGTAGATGGAGATGCGCACCTAGGAAAGACGGATGAAAGAGAACCTCCCCTGAGAGATTGGCATTGGCCTGTGGGTCCGCTGCGGTAGAAGGCCTTAGCTGGCGATCCGGGGTAAAGTCCGAGGTTCCCAGAATATGGATATTGAAGGGGGGATGGTAAGACCTTACCGAGTGTGCATCATATCAAGGTGATGGGCCAGGCAGCAATGCAGGAAGAGACCAGTAGGTTTGGTTTGGAAAGCCTGTCGATCCATCCTGATTAATTTACGCTATTTCTGACTAGAGAGAGGACTTAGATCGGAGAGGAGCAGCTCTTTTCTTTTTAACAGAAAGCAGTGATGAATGGGACGGAGCTGCTACACTTCAGCTGGAGCTTATGTATTGGAGCAGAGGTGGCAGTTCAGACAGCAGCTGGAGCAGGACCAGCAACTAGGGGTTGTTCACAGAGCAGCCGTCTTTCCCTCTCAAGCGGAGAAGACTGGTTACATGTCCGATCCGCTAGGGATGGTTCTTCTCGACAGATTAAGCTACTTACTAGAGTTAGGGTATTGAACAAACGGGTGGCAACTTGCCCGATAAGAAAAGTCGCCCGAGTGAAAGAGTTCTTGTTTTAGTAGCTCAGGAGTTGCTTGTTCCTTTCGGCACTAAGCTTACTCTCTTCCAGCTTCTATGGGCTCTTCGAAATAAAATTACCTTGACTACACCCTTCTCGGCTTTGTTACCCAGACACTCATCCTGAGCAATCTCTTCCTGTTCTGAAGTGTCCAGATCTGGCATCTTTGCCTCTTATTGTTCAGGGTCCTCTAGAACCGCAAAACGGTTCGGGCTGACTATGACTAGGTCATTCCACTAGCACAACTAGTGTCCAGCTCCCCCATTGTCACTACTGGCTCGACATTTTTGCAAACACCGACCCTTACTCAATAGGGCAATGAAAAGAGGAGAACGATTGCCATCAGTACGTGAAAAAGTCCCACAAGTGTCAGATTCATGCAAACTTTATTCATGTGCCTCAGGCGTTACTTCACAATCTTACCTCTCCATGGCCATTTTGCACATGGGGAATTGACATCATCGGAAAGGTGACACCCAAAGCATCAAATGGACACGAATACATCTTAGTGGCACAATTGATTACTTTACCAGGAGCGGCATCTTATCAAAGACTGAAATAGGCCAAGATCATTAAAGAAAACATAATCTGCAGATATGGAGTACCGCACGAGCTAATTTCAGATCTGGGATCTCACCTCAAAAAATCAGTTGAGCAGCCGGTATCAGATACAACAGCACAAACCCTCGCCGTACAGGCCTCAGACCAATAGAACAGTGGAGGCATAAAAACATAGGTCAGATCCTGCGGAAGATGACAGACACATATCGAGATTGGCCCGAAAAGTTGCCACTGGCCCTGTGGGGGGTATCGGATCTCCATTCGGACTTCCACCGGCGCTACTCGGATGGAAGCAGTGCTACCTCCCTGGGCAAGGGAAGCCGAAGAAAAAAGGGGGTGAAATAAACTAAAATGACTAGACCGAGTGGGTGCCTTTAGGTGATAGTAATCAGACGAACTTTACTATGTCTCTTCCAATGCCTCCTCCATAAAATGCTTGGTGCGTGAAATCAATAGAATCACTTATCGTCAGGTGCCTTATTTAGTGGTCAAAGGCTGTTTAGTCATTACCAACGTTCAGAGAAGGTGGTTAAAAATAAAGAAGATTCATTCTTGCAACAACGCGATTCGAGCTCTCTTCTCTATTTGCGAGCACTTCTCGGTCTGGTGGAGATCCTTCCACCGGTATGGATGCCCTAAGCGAGGGATTAAGTCGGTTACTAGTAGTTCTATGACCACTTGTTCTTGCAGGAAACATATTTTTCTGTCTCTGATGTGTACACCGGGGTGGGCCTTTAGAAGGCCATAAGTGACTTCCTGGTTCATCTACCTTTTTGGTTGTTGGGCACATAGAGACTTGGGCGGGAATGAGACTTCCAGATTCCAGATAACCATCATCCATCTATTCATTCCTCGAAAGCCTCAACCAAGGACAGGCCTACCTCTCTTTCTTCAGTATTGACTACCCTCTGAATAATTGTACTTTGAAGTCGCGGCAAAGCCAGATTCAAACCTCCTACAATTTATTATGTTCGGGCAGCTCAATTGGTAAATCTCTCGATAAGTTTAGTACGATTCTTAAAGCAATACGTTTCCTAAGAAATATGGCCGCATAGATCGAAAAAAGTAGGTATACGGGGTATCCTCTCCCTTTGGGGTCAGTAGATGCTCTAACAAGAGGTCTTTCGGACTTTGAAACACACGGATCGTTAATTATATATTCATATCGCAAGTTCATCTCATCTTGGGAATTGATTGGCAGATTGAAAGAGGGGTGGAAAGGGGGAACCGCTTACACCGCCCTTGACTCTCTAACCAAGAAACGCGAGGAGTCTTCGGCAAAGCTACTCAAGAATGGTACTTGTGCGCGAGCGTCCCTCTCACTTGTTACGAAGTAGGAGTCTTGGAAGGCGGTTAACACTTTCTGGATTGACCAGTCGAGCCACTCCATTCTGCTTATCGAGCTGGCCCGCGAGTAGCGCTCTTTCGGAAGGTGGTAAATAAATATCAAACGAGTATATTCTTACGAAAGACAACAGAAGCTAGGTCTTAGGACGAAAGAACGCTTACCTTACCCACCACTAGTTTTTAGTGAAAAATGAGCTGCTTCAGTAGCAAAAATATAGACGGGCAAAGGCATTTGACCGAGTGGCCCCATAACGCAGAGCCAGAAGCATATCTAGTAGCAGACGCAAAGAGAGCATAGCCGGCTAGAGATTAGCAGATCTATATTCACCAGTCCTGCTGCATTAATAGCGGGGATATCGCCTGTAGCAGAGGAAGCAGTAGTAGATCCCGTAGTTTATTCTCTTGATTCTGCTAATTCTGTTGATTAAGTAGATTCCGTATAATCCGTATATACAGCAGTAACATATCCCGCAGCATAGACAGAGACAACAGAGGCAAAGGCGGGAGCAGAGGTAGCATAAGTTTCTTCTGTCGATGAAGCAGTCGACTCAGTGGATCCTATAGACCCATAGCCATAAAGCAAGCCAGAAAGCTCGCAAAAATCCATCCGGAACGGAATCTGACGGGGCAAAGGAAGGCAAAGCTAGCCGTCCCGCTTTCTTATTCTTCAGTAGCGCATGCAGTTGACTTAGCACCCGTTTATTGAATCTCACCATCATCCGAGCGCAGCGAAGCAGCTGTCTGTGTAATACAGACATAAGACACTCAACCTTTCTTTATTTAAAGCGCATAACCGCACATCAAAAATGCTAGTATGAATTCTTCTATTCCCGTTTTCCATTCATGCCGGTATTCTTTTTTTTTTTTACTTAAGCTTTTGTATTCTTGTACTCTATAGTTCTAAAGGAAAGGGCTCTCACTCTCGCGAACCTATGCACCTAGAAGATAGAGATCATTCCCAATCAACCTCCTTATACCTGGTATATAGTTTCGCCCTTATACAACAAGGATGTCTTTTTTTGCAATAAAAACAACAGATCGCTAGCCTGATAAATCCCTGTTGATGGTTTTCTTATCCTTCCACTCGCTGTACATGACTCTGAACTGTTCCCAAGCATTTAGCTGCTTAAGGTGATGCTCCCCCTTCGTACTATCAAAAAATGAGATTCTTGCCTGGCTTTCTTTCGGCTTAACTCTTAAGAAGGCTGCGGTGAGAATGAGGATCACTTCGGAACTCTATGGGAATGGGCGTTTTAGGGCGGGATCTAAAAGCTCTCCAACGTGTTGCGGAGCCTTCGGCCCTGAGAGGAGAGGGTCTTTTGGCTTCTTCAGGGCCGTGTGAAGCTTAGCTTGCTTTAGCAGCCACGTGATGATTCAAGTTCGTGGTAGGCGTAGGAGCTGGGCGAAGCGGTAGCGAAGCTCAGGTGATGACGCAAGTGCGCGGTGAGCGTAGTAGCCCCCTCGGGCATGCTCCTTGTACAACCAAGCGAAGAGCTAGTGAGGGCCAGAATGGAATATCATATGTAGTGTATAGAATCGGATCTGAAGCTCTTTACTAGGATTAGAACAAGCGAGGAACGAGTGATCACAAGCTCCGCTTAAGCGCTCGACATGCAGTTAGCTCAAAACGTGTTCATCATGTGGCCGAGTGAAGCGCACCTGTGTGAAGCAGCCTAGCATCACTTTAGATATGAGCAGAATGGATGAC